CCTGCAAATTTTTATTTGTTCGAGTATGCAAATAAATTGCGAAGACAATCCAAGTAATAAAGGCCCAAGTTTCCTTTGGATCCCAACTCCAATATGATCCCCATGCTTCATTAGCCCATACTGCTCCTGAAAGAATACCTATGGTTAAAAAGATAAATCCTAGGCTAATCACACGATAACTCCAAAAATTTAATTGTTGAATCAATTGAGCCTTGTAATAATTCTTAGCATAAAAAATATTGTTTCTTTCATTCTTGTATTGGATTTCACCAAACGAAAATGACTCATTTAATTTTAATAAATTATTACTTTTAGAACTATAAAAAATCTTTCTAAATGTAATGACTAGAAGTGCTACTGATAATAATGATCCACAAAGAAGAGCCGCATAGCTTAATATCATCATACTTACGTGCATTATTAACCATTCTGATTGTAGAGCGGGTACTAATATTGTGGGTTTCCGTATTTCATTTAAAAGACCCGATGTAGCAAAACCTTGGGTAAAAATAGTACTTGAAGCAGTTATTGTGGTTAAATAATTTTTTCTTATTTTGAAATAAGGCACTATATGAATAAGGGAGAAACTCCATGAAAGAAAAATTAATGATTCATATAAATCACTTAGCGGGAAATGTCCCGAATAAATCCAACGGGTGAGCAATAATCCTGTTAGACATAAAAAAGTAGCTATCATTCCCTTTTCTGACGAATCATATGTTATGATTTCATTGCCAAATAAGGTTATCAAATGAATTGTAATTACAATTGAAACAATAGAAAAGGAAATATGAGTTAATATATGCTCTAAAGTTGAAAATATCATAAAAATGAAAAAAAGGGGGGGATCCCCATATAAATTTAATTAATAAATATAAATAGGGAATTTTATTTATTTTTATTATAGGATGTATTGGATCTCTTTTAGAAGATGGCATGCCGCCACTCGGACTCGAACCGAGATGCTCTAGCACTGCTTCCTAAGAGCAGCGTGTCTACCGATTTCACCATAGCGGCTTGCTCGAACTCATAATACCCTATTTATATTCAATCGTCGAGATTGAATAAGTCAATTCACTCAAATAAGTTTTTTTAGTAAAGATTCAAGTAGTTTATATATATATTAGTATTAGCCAAAAATAGAAAAATAGAATTCTTGCAACTAGAGAATTCTCGCGAAAAAAAACTTTTTTCATTTTTTACTTTTATTATTATTGTCATTATTATTATTTTTGCTTTATCTGATTTCAGAAAAAAAAAAGAAATTTTATCAATGAATCTAAAATATGTCTATTTTTGACTACTCCAAATTGACACTTGTACATAATATCTCAACAATGAAGTTTTTTTATTGATTGGACTGAAAGTTGTAGATATATGATAAATATATTCCATATAGTAAATAAATGAAGAAGTAAGAAAGTTATCCAAAAATTTTTAACATGAAATCAATTAGTTTCAACAATTCATTAATTTTAACTAAAAATCTTATATCTGCCCTTCCCGAGAAAGATAAAAATTTTTCATTATCATTATTGTAAAGGTCGATGGGGAAAATAAGACTCCCCACCACCAAAATCTGATTGAAAATATACTAAATACTAAAAAAAATAAAAATACAATATTTTTTATTTCTTTAGATTTCAGAAAATACAAGAATTTTTATTTTTATCTTATAAGAATAAGATAAGATTAAAAGTCTAGGACTGCCAATTGTTTTATTATTTAATATAGATATAGAAATATAGATATAGATATTAACAAATATAGATATAGATAATTACTGATCCAATTTTTTGAGTCAAATCCATTCTGATTATTCCAATCTTTTAGGACTTAGTTGTTTGTCGTACAAAAAAACTTTTTGAATTCCCGGTAGAAAGAGATTTCCCTAATGACAAAGCTTTTAACGCTGCCCAATATCCTTTCCTTTTCCAAATATTTTTACGAATACGCTTTTTTGATATCGAAGTACGTTTTTTTGGAACTGCCATTTAAAAATGAAGAAGTTACTCATTGTTATAGTTGGATGTGAAAGACATCTATTGTTCAAAACCAATTATTTTTTCTTATTCATGATCTATTTTTCTCTAAAAAAGATTCTCTTCATAAAAAAGAAATATAGATATATCTGTAAAAATTTGATCAAAAATGACTCGAAATAACATAAAAAATTTTTGATTCCATACACTATTCGTAAAACCAAAAATTTTTGGTTTGGAACTCTTAATTCTCGTTGTTTATATCTCAAAGTTATATCTTTAGAATCTGCTATGTGATAGAAATCAAACTTAATAAAATAAATAAAGAGCCTAAAAGACCTTTATTTTCGTCATTCTATTCTATACTTTATTTACATGTAATAAAATACCTCAAAAGATTGTAAACTTTTGACTAAAAACGTGAGTCTTTTTTTAGTAATCTTTTTTTAGTAAAACTTGAGAAAAAATACACCTAAATTCCATTTTAAAATTCGAATGAGACTAGTAAGAAAGATCCG